CCCGGCGGTATCAAGATGCCACTGTGTCGGGATATCTTATCTGTCTTGTCCGGAAAATGGATATCCCCTGAAAATATTTTTAGTTCAATCCTTTTTTTTTTTCTCTCCACTCGGATCAACCCGCCAACTTGGCTTCTTATATTTAAAGTGATTCGTGTATTGACTCCAATGATACTATAGTTCTGTACCATTATGGCGGAGGATTCGGGTAAAATATGCACTTCCTCGGGAATGAAAAAAAAGCGATCTACTTTCATTTCGTATTTTGTCTTAAATTTTTGGACTCCTCGATACTCAATCATATCCTCTTTTTGGATGATTGAGTCCGCCTTTAGAGTCCCATATTTAAGAATTCCGGAACTCTTTCTTCTGTATCTAGGATCATCAAAAAAAGCACAAATACTATTTCTACGGAAAATACCATTTATGGGTATTTCAATCGAGATACCTGAATGCGGTATGAATTCTGTCTCTTGCTCTTGAATCGATTGGAATGGAATGAGAAATCTATTTCTTCGCCTTTTTGCTAATAAATCCGAGTTCTCATGAAAAATAGCAGAATATATGAAATTAGAATGACTAGTACCTACGATTCCATTCAATTCTGAATAATCGGGAATCCCCGATTTTTTTTTATCAGAAAAATCCGAACTCAAAAATTTTTGGCTCACTTGATCATTATTCACTGAGAGGCTAGAAATAGATTTTCTTTCGACAGAAAGAAAGGGTATGTTCATTTGATCCTGATCTTTGTGGATCGAAAAAAGAATTAGACTAGATCCACATGAACCTCCTGATAATATCCATAAATGACTTGTTTTTGGTAAGAGATGGACATTACTATATGTAAATTCGGGTGCATGGGACACATCAGTACTCCAGTGCATTTCGCCCTCTGAGTCAGAATAAATATATTTTCTAACCCTCTCTTTAAAATGAAAAGTGTATGTTCCCTCGCGAATCTCAGCAATCACTTGTTCTGATTCCACATATTGATCGTTTTGAACTAAAAGAAAACTTTTTGGTGGAATAGTCACGCTATGTATAATATCTTCGCTCTCAATAATTACAGACAAGTCTATATAACATAGAAAGGCAGGATATCCGTGACGTGTACGTGTCGGATGAACCAAATCCTCATTGAATTTTATTTTTCCATTATAAGGGGCTCGTACATGTTCGGCAGTACCTCCTGTAAATACCCCGCCGGTATGAAAAGTTCGTAATGTTAGTTGAGTCCCCGGTTCGCCAATAGATTGACCCGCAATAATACCTACAGCTTCCCCCAATTCAACTAGGTCACCATGAGTGGGACTCCGACCATAACATAATCGACAGATCCAAGATGTACTCTGACAAGTAAAGGGAGTTCGAATAGATATTGATTGTGTTCCAAAGGTTATGAATCGATTGACAAGTCCAATCCCAAGATCTTGATTTCGAAAGGCGATACAGCGGGAACCTATATATATATCGTCTGCTAAGACACGACCAATTAATGTTTGGATAAAAATTTTTTCTGACATCATCCGATTTTTATTTTGAGGACTCACAAAAATCCCTCGGATAGTGCCACAATCTGTTCTACGTACAACAATATGTTGAACTACTTCAACAAGTCGACGCGTAAGATATCCAGCATCTGATGTGCGTACCGCAGTATCTACAACTCCTTTACGGGCTCCATAGCAAGAAATAATATATTCTGTTAAAGACAGTCCTTCGCGTAAATTGCTTTGAATAGGTAAATCAATCATTTGTCCTTGGGGATCCGACATTAATCCTCTCATACCTACTAATTGATGTACTTGAGATGCATTTCCCCTAGCTCCAGAAAAAGACATCATATGGACTGGATTGAAGGGGTCCGTCATCCTAAAATTAGGATTCATTTCTTGTCGCAAATATTCACTTGTAGCATACCATATCTCAATAGATTGGCGTAATTTTTCTACTGCATGTACATTCCCATAATGATGGTGTTTTTCCAAAATCAAACTTTGTTGTTCAGCATCTTGGACAAGCCAACCCTTAGAAGGTATCGTTAAAAGATCATCAATTCCTAATGAAATGGATGTAGCAGTGGCTTGCTGGAAACCCAGAGTCTTTACTTGATCTAGGATGTGTGATGTATATGCCATCCCGAAGTGATCTATTAATCTACTAATAAGTCGTTTAATAGCAGTTCCATCTATCACTTTATTGTGAAATACCAGATTGGCCCGTTCCGCCATAAGTACCTCCATATTCTGCTGAATGGGATTCGACAATGAGTTTGAGTCAATGATTGCAAAACTTCCTTTTCTCGATCTTGATTTGCGTAGAATTTTAGGTCAGTAACTATGGTCCGAGTTGAGGTCCTAATTCACAAGGGTGTCCTAGAATTACTTTTTTTTTAATACCATATTATTAGGTATCATATGAACAGGCTTGAGAAAAACCTTGTATAGCTTCCTCGATTTCTCGATAAAAAGAAATATGACCAACTGTGGTTCGAATA